ATCATAAATTATTAAAGTATGCCGTTCGCGATACATAAAATACTCAGCCAGGGCTGCTCCCGTATAAGGGGCGAGGTATTGTAATGTAGCAGGTGAATCCGCCATTTCAGCTACTACAATAGTGTATTCCATGGCCCCCTCTTCATGGAAAGTAGTTACTACTTGAGCCACGGAGGATGCTCTTTGACCGATAGCTACATAAACACATATTACATCTTGCCCTTTTTGATTGAGAATTGTATCTGTGGCTACTGCTGTTTTGCCAGTCTGTCTGTCCCCAATAATTAACTCTCGCTGACCGCGCCCTATGGGGATCATCGAATCGATAGCAATAAGCCCTGTTTGAAGGGGTTCATATACGGAACGCCTGGAAATTATACCCGGAGCAGGAGATTCAATTAAGCGAGATTCCGAAGCTACAATTTCGCCTCTCCCATCAATAGGTTTAGCCAGAGCATTTATAACACGACCCAAGTAAGCCTCGCTCACGGGTATCTGAGCAATTCTTCCTGTTGCTTTTACAAAACTTCCCTCTTGTATCATCAACCCATCGCCCATTAATACAATCCCAACATTTTTGGATTCCAAATTCAGAGCAATACCCCTAGTCCCTTCTGCAAATTCGACTAATTCACCTGACATTATTCCACCAAGACCTATAATACGAGCAATCCCATCCCCCACTTGAATTACGCGACCGATATTCTCAATCCCTACTTTCCTATTATATTGTTCAATACGTTCGCGGAGAATTTTATGAATTTCGTCGACTCGAAGGGTTGCCATTAGTGTTTCTTGACTCTTTTTTTCGGAAGCAAGGGGAAAAATAATGCCTAAATTCTAAACGAAAGTAGAAGTTCAAGGTCTAATTAATTTAATTATTTCTTCGATTCTATGGCCCCTAGAATGCCAATATTAGCACGAATCGTACGGAAATGTAACTCGGTATTCAAACAACTATTCAGAGTTCCTAGAGCTCCTTGTACGGCCTGTTGGAAAACCCGTTGTCGGACCTGATTCATCGCCCTTTGTTTTTCAAAATAAAGGATTTCATTTTTAGACTTTTCTAATTGTTCCAAACTAATAGAAGTAGCATTAATCAAATTTGCTTTTTCTCGTTCTATCTCAGAGTATCCATTCATTCGATACTCATCCGCTTCTAGTTCGACTTTCTGTAATCGAACCCGAGCTTTTTCGAGCTGCTCAATGGTCCCTCTACGCAATTCTTCCGAATTTCGAATAGTACTCAAGATTCTCTGTTTTCGATTATCTAATAAATCTTTTAATGAAAGTAGATTATCTTGCTATTAAGTTTACAATTTTTATGATCTCTTCCCGAACCAAACATGAATCTTTCGATTCATTTGGCTCTCACGCTCCTTTTTTTTCTTTTTTTGCTATGGCTATTTCCATATCTTTTTTTTTATGTAATGAGCCTATCCTCTATCTTCTCTTTTCTGTTTATATTTCAATATACCGAAACCCATATTAAGAATATAAGACTAGATAAATATTAAGAGGACTCTTCCGCCTAGATAAAAATCTATCATGGTCAGCAAAGTTGTTTCTTTATTTGTATTTGCCCTTTAGTTAATAATTTCAATTTCATTAAGAAAAACTAACTAAATAAATGGAAAATGAAAATTGATAGAATTCTTTTTTTTTCTTCAAATCCAAAAACTTTCTCTTTTTTTTATTTTATACATAGGTCGTCGATTCGGCATTGGATAAAAAAGGGCAGGGTGCCCTTCTAGTAAATAGTTCAAACCATTTTATCGATATGAGTGTTTTATATCAGATAAATTCTACATTAGCTATTTCCCGTTTAAAGCATTTCGGTACTAATACTAATATAGTTGTAGAAAGAGTACCCCTTTTTGCCTGGACTTCAAGCAGTTTAGCTTTAACCGTGTTAATGGTCTCACATTATTGGTCTATAGAGAATCAAAGTTGATTTACCAATGAGTCGCGAAATGCTATGGTTCTTCCATATGATTTCTGAATTTATTCAGAAGTAATTCGTCGAGATCGTGCACCTTTTTCTTATTTATCCAAAAAATACTAAAAAATATTTTAAAGTGCAGCCGGATAGATCCAATCTATTCTTGAAATAGACAACTCGCACACACTCCCTTTCCAAAAAAAATCAATACACCAACCACTACAGTTAGATTTATTAGATTTGTTGCTAAAATATCGGTATTAAGCCCGAAACTCCCAGCGGATGGCCAGTGAGCTAAAAAAACGAAAGAATGGGTTACATTTTTCATATGCTCTCCTCTTATAGATAGGACGAACAAAGAGCAAAGTTTTTCGATCACTTACTTCGCTCGCCCTTTTTTGATCGGTTTTTTTAATGTAATTTTTTTTAATGCAAATAGATTCAATCTAATAATTTCTTTTAGATTAAGTCTTAGGTCTCGTTTGACCTGTGAAAGACTCCTTTGTTGAAATGTTCCAAAAATTCCTAAAATAAAAGGAAAAAGACTTTCCACTGTCCTAAACTAAGGACGGGAAGGAAGAAGGCGAGCATATCCTCTAAATTGATCATCCTCAAATCAGCCCTTCCTGGGGTGGGGTATTGTCTGTCCCGATAAATAGGTAATTCCAGGAGTAATAAATAGGAGTAAAGTATTGATATAATTGGAATTGCAGAAGCAAATACCAATTTACTAAAAAAAGAAAAAAGTATCTAATCTAAAGGACTCATTTTCTTTTTTAGGATTAAACAAAAGGGTTCGCAAATAAAAGCGCTAGTGCCACAACTAGTCCATAAATTGTTAAAGCTTCCATAAAAGCTAGACTAAGCAATAAAGTACCTCGTATTTTACCTTCTGCTTCTGGCTGTCTCGCAATACCTTCTACAGCTTGTCCTGCAGCAGTACCTTGACCAACTCCAGGCCCAATAGAAGCAAGCCCTACGGCCAATCCAGCAGCAATAACGGAAGCAGCAGCAATTAGTGGATTCATGGTGAGTTCCTCGTGTCAAAAAAAAAAGAAATGGTTAAGGATACAATCAACCAAGAAATTCTTACTTCTAAGCTCTATTGGGGAGAAGTAACTAAAAAGTACAAATTGAAATGATAATCTGAATTGTCCGAACTACTTCGAGATCTCATTTTTAGTTTCTAATCATTAGAGGTTTGTGTAAATCCATATGATTCTCATTATTCTATTTCTCTTTCTTTCCAACCAACCACTCTTTCATTCCATTCTTCTTTCTTTACTCTTCGATATCCTTGAGTTCCTATTTTTTCCCCTATCATCTAATCCATAATAAAAGACGAAATAGAGGAAGAACCCCTATTGAAATCGACCTAATCCAAATCCAATAGGAATTAAATCAAGATATACAATTGATAACAATATGCTGCATAGAACTGGATATGGAATCCAATTCCATATAGAGGGAATTCGATATATCGGATTAGATAATGAATCTAACTTAGGAATATATAATATCCCATATACATTTGTTTCTTCTATTTTGCGTATTTTCTCATTTTCTATTGATGAATCGGATTCTAAAATCATTCCTTAAAAACCCGCACAAAAGATGACTGGACTTATAGACATTAAGGATATAGATCTAGCCTGACTCCGCCCCCCTTAATGCATATATACTTTGACAATTCCGTAATATAGTCTATTCTCTCTCCTACAACTCTAGGTTGTATATTCATACGCATTTCTAACTATTTAGTTTTCCAACCAAGCGGATTATCTGGAACCATGCATGAATTGAGCTAAGCTAAAAAAAAAGACTATTTTGAAAACTAGTCAATTCAATGATGACCTTCCATGGATTCACCTATATAGGCTGCGGCTAACGTTGCAAAAATAAGAGCTTGAATACCGCTTGTAAATAATCCAAGAAACATGACCGGTATAGGGACTACTAAGGGGACTAAAGAAACAAGAACAACAACGACTAATTCATCCGCCAATATATTCCCGAAAAGTCGAAAACTAAGCGATAATGGTTTTGTGAAATCTTCTAGGATGTTAATTGGTAAAAGAATTGGAGTTGGTTTAATATATTTCTCGAAATAACTCAATCCTTTTTTGCTAAGACCCGCATAAAAATATGCCGCTGATGTGAGTAAAGCTAAAGCAACAGTAGTATTTATATCATTCGTGGGTGCTGCTAATTCCCCATGGGGTAACTGTATAATTTTCCAAGGTAAAAGAGCACCCGACCAATTCGAAACAAAAATAAAAAGGAACATAGTTCCAATAAAGGGAACCCAGGGACCATATTCTTCTCCAATCTGAGTTTTGCTCAAGTCTCGAATAAACTCAAGCACATATTCGAAGAAATTCTGACCGTCGGTCGGGATGGTTTGTGGATTCCGAACAGCTATGATAACTGAACCTAGCAAGATAGTAATTACGACCCAAGAAGTGATGAGTACTTGGGCATGAATTTGGAAACCTCCTATTTGCCAATAGAAGTGTTGGCCTACTTCTACACCCGATATATCATATAACCCCTTGAGTGTTTTAACGGAACATGGTATAATATTCATATTGTCCTCTGATAAAAATTGAACTTCAAAAAAGGAATTCTTTTGATTCAACCATCTCTTTCTCAACTCAGCAACTTGAAGTATTAATCTTATATTTAGGATACAAAGGAATCACATCAGATGATAATATATATCAATATCCTCTAATATATATAAATATTCCCCTTCTTTTATCTATGCAAAACAAAAAAGAATAGTAAGTGATCCCATAAATCTACGCAGTTACCCAAGAATGAACTATTCTTCTTAATCAACGATTTCTTATATAGAGAGAACGGCCCTCACAAATTGCAAATACTAATTTGTTAAGAATCAATCGAATTGAAGTCATAGTGTCATCGTTGGCTGGAATCGATATATTTGCGAGATCTGGGTCACAATTTGTATCGACTAAAGAAATAGTAGGAATCCCCAAAATGGCACATTCCCGAAGAGCTATATACTCTTTTTGCTGATCAAGGACGATCACAATGTCCGGCAACCTCGTCATATATTTGATCCCGCCGAGATATCTTTGCAAGGTAGATAATTTTCTCTTCAAGATTGCCACATCTCTTTTTGGGAGATGGTGGAATTTTCCCATCTTTTCTTCTGCTCTTAAGTCTCTAAATTGAGAAAGTCTAGTTTTCGTAATCGACCAATTCGTTAACATACCACTGAACCACTTTTTATTAACATAATGACAACGAGCCCTTATTGCAGCTGATGCTACTAAATCCGCTGCTCTTTTTTTGGTACCAACAATTAAAAAGCTTTTTCCCTGACTTGCTGCATCAAAAACTAAATCACAAGCTTCTGATAAAAAACGAGCCGTTCTAGCGAGATTTGTAATATGAGTACCTTTACGCTTTGCCGAGATGTAAGGGGCCATTTTAGGATTCCATTTCTTAATACCATGACCAAAATGAACTCCCGCTTCTATCATCTCTTTCAAATTGATGTTCCAATATCTTCTTGTCATTTTTTCCACACTTCCTTTTGATTTTTTCTTTTTTTTTCATCCTACCATTCCATTACGGAATTTATTTCTTTTTTTTTTTGAAAATTAAGAAAGAGCCGAAATAGCTTGAAATAAATAATAATTGTTCCGATGTAACCTTCCACTGAGAATTGGCTATTGATACATGGTATAAACGTAACCTTAATGAATTAACTGACTTCTTTTACTTATTAAAATAAAATAAAAATCTAAAATCTGACCTGTTAGTGTTCTAAGGTCAAAAGTCTAGTTTAAATAAAAAAATCTGCTTTATGTATCCTTAAATCGTATAAATGGGGGTTCTGATGTCTCATAGAAATTGTTTGTTACATCAGAATCAGAAGAAACTAATTCTGTATGGAGAAACAAAATATCTCTCATTTCCGACGCGAATAGATTTTTTTTTTGAATTTCGAAATAAAGGTTCTTGTCTTGTGGGGAATGATGCACAAATTTTTGGAATCCGGTACCAACAGGTATAATCCCCCCCAGAACTACGTTTTCTTTCAGGCCTTTCAACCAATCAATACGACCTCGTAGGGCAGCTTTTGCTAAAACTCGAGCAGTTTCTTGAAAACTTGCTTCAGATATGAAACTTTGGGTATTCAGGGAAGCCCTTGTTATTCCCAATAAGATTGCCCGATAATAGACCGATTCATCCAAAGCTCGTCCTGCTCGTTCTGCTCGTAATAGTCCGATTAATTCCCCAGGTGAAAAAACATTAGACATTCCATCTTCGGAAACCCGCACTTTTGATGTTACTTGGCGTATAATAATCTCTATATGTCTATTATGGATCTGTACCCCTTGGGATCGATAAACCTTTTGGATCTTATTAACCAAAGAGATACGACTTTGGGCTATGGTTAGCTCAGCTCCAATCAAGAATCCCCAGGGGACCCCAAGAATTCTTGGTATACGCTCATTCCAATCCTCAATTCTCCTTTCGAGATTCGGCGATAGTGAATCAATTGAACGCGCTTCAAAGATTTGTTCTACTTTTGGAAGACCTTGCGTTATGTCACTAGATCTCGATTTTTCATATATAAACGTAACTAACCTATCTCCTTTGTAAAGGATTTCTCCATAATGACCATGAACAGTTGCTCCTGTAGTGGCCAAATAAGGCTTAGCTGCTCTTATAACAAAGGAATCAATATTAACAATGAAAATTTGACCAGATTTTTTTATGTGCGATTTAAATAGACATACATTTTCGCAAATAAATTGTCCAAGGTGAATTATTGCCGATGTCTCCTCCCAAGAATCATGATGGAGAAAGTGCCAATTCAAATGGAATGGATCCAACATGATGTTACTATCGAAATTCGAAATCCTTTGATTTTCATCTATTAAAGAGTATTTAAGCCCTTGAAGTACTTGGAGGGTTTGTTTCAAATTGTCAAGGAACAAATATTTTTTTAACAGGATCTGATTATGCGTTAGTAAATAGTAAGATGAAGAAAAATTCGATATACTAGGTACAATAGCGGCTAAGGGCCCAAAAATATCTCGAATAGGAATTCTAGGATTCGATTCTTTTACCGCATTGGGATATTTCGAATTCTTGAATAAACCAATTCGAGAACAGTTGGATGCCGACAAAATCATCAAAGATTGGTATTCTTTATTTCGATTCAACAAGGTGCCAATAGCTTCTTGATGTTGGCTAAGTGATTGAATCTTCGCCTTGGAATAAAAGGAATTGGTGCGATCTAACCTATTATTGGGAATCGGTCCTGCACTTGTCCTATCATACCTTCTTCGTGTATACGAAATAGTGGACTTGACTAACTCAATTCTTAGGAAATCGCGAATCAGATCATTTGCTCTTACCTCAACAAGGGAAGCACGAGCCTCCTCTTTTTCTTCTTGTTCCCAATTCACTACTAAGCAAGTTCGAACAAATTGACTATTCGTATGATAAATTCTTTGAGTTAACTTGCTATTTTCATGAGAAATAAAATTGACAAGTCGAAGTTGGAAATTATCCTCTTCTTGCAAGAGATCTTGCGGGAAAAGTGTTGCTAAATTTCTCCCTTCGTCCATTTCATATGCGACTGCAGGTCGAACCGAAACAAAATACTTTTCCTTGCTCTTGAGAATTTTTTTCCGTTGAACATAGACCCAATTTTTCCTTTTTTTTGATTCCTTAGAATCTTTCTTTTCTCTTTCTGGTGGTATCAAACTACCACCTAATATCTTATCCGCCTCTTCAGGAAAATGCATATCTCCGGAAAAGATTTTGAGTTCCGTATGGCTTTTTTTTCTCTTCACTCGGACCAATCCACCTAGTCGACTTCTTGTATTTTTTGTGAGTTGTGTATCCACTCCAATGATACTATTATCAAGTACCTTTAGGGATGAGGATCTCGGCAAGATATGCAGTTCTTGAAGAATGAAAAAAAACCGATCTAGTTCTTTTTGGTATTTTAGACTAAATTCTTTTGTTCCTCGATGCTCAATCAAACCCTCTTTTTTTAAGATGGAATCTTCCTCTGGGCTCCCGTATTCGTCCTCTGAGTCTTCTTCTGAGTCTTCCTCTAAAGTCCCATATTCGTCCTCTGAGCCTTCCTCCGGGCTCCCATATTCGTCCTCTGAGTCTTCCTCTAGAGTTCCATATTCGTCCTCTCGGGTTCTATATTCGTTCTCTGGGCTCCCATATTCGTCTTCTGAGTCTTTCTCTCCAGTCCTATATTCATCCTCTAGGATCCCATATTCGTCTTCTAGGGCTTCATATTCGTCCTCTAGGATCCCATATTCATCTTCTAGGGTTTCATATTCGTCCTCTCGAGTCCTATATTCGTCTTCTAGGGTTTCATATTCTTCCTCTCGGGTCCTATATTCGTTCTCTGGGCTCCCATATTCGTCCTCTGAGTCTTCCTCTCGAGTCCTATATTCGTCCTCTAGGGTCCTATATCTAAATTTAACAATTCCTGAACCCTTTTTATCTTTTCTGTATCGTGGATCGTCAAAATAAGCAAAAATAGTATTTCTACGTAAAACACCCATAAAGGGTATTTCAATCGAAATCCCCAAACAGGATATTAGTTCTTTCTCTTGTTCTTGATGATATTGTAATGGAATGACGAACCCATTTCTTCGCTTTTTCGCCAACAAATCCGAATTATCTTGAAGAATAGAAGGATAGACAAAATTCCAATGGCCATTGGACATGATTCGATCCGGCGTTGAATAATCAAGAATTTCCCTATCTTTTTTACCAAAAGTATCCAACAGTCTATGTCTTACTTGATCATTAGCCATTGAGAGGTCAAAGAGATATCTTCCGTCAACAGAAAAAGAATAAGTATTCATTTGATCTTGATCCTTGTGGAGCGAAAAAGACGCTATACTGGATCTGCACATACTTACTGACAATATCCATAAATGGCTTGTTTTTGGTAATCGACGAAGATTACCATATTGATATTCGGGCGCATGGTAAACATCAGTACTCCAGTGCATTTCCCCGTCTGATTCGGAATAAATATGCTTTTGTACTTTTTCTTTAAAATGCAAAGTGGACGTTCCGGCACGAATCTCCGCAATTACTTGTTCGGATTCTACATACTGATCATTTTGCACTAGAATCAAGCTTTTTGAGGGAATATTCACACTATATAGAATATCCTGACTCTGAATAGTTACATGCAAGTCTATATAACATAGAAAAGCAGGCTGCCCATGACGGGTACGTGTGGGGTGAACCAAATCTTCATTGAATTGGATTTTTCCATTCGAAGGGGATCGTACAAGGTCGGCAGTACCCCCTGTGAATACTCCGCCAGTATGAAAAGTTCTTAATGTTAGTTGAGTCCCTGGCTCCCCAATTGATTGACCTGCAATAATACCTACGGCTTCCCCCAATTCGACCAGATCGCCATGAGTGGGACTCCGACCATAACATAATTGACAGATCCAAGATGTGCTCCGGCAAGTAAAGGGGGTTCTAATATATATTGGTTGTGCTCGAAATGGTTGTGCTCGAAAGGCAGTTATGAATCGATTGACTAATCCAATTCCAATATCTTGATTTCGAGCGGCAATGCATCGTGAACCAATATATATATCGTCTGCTAATACACGACCAATTAGTGTTTGGACAAAAAGTTTTTCCGTCATCCCATTTTGAGGACTCAAAGAAATACCTTGGATAGTACCACAATCTCTTCTACGCACAATAATATGTTGAACTACTTCAACAAGTCTACGTGTAAGATATCCAGCATCCGCTGTTCGTACAGCAGTATCTACAACCCCTTTGCGGGCTCCGTAGCAGGAAATTATATATTCTGTCAAAGAAAGTCCCTCGCGTAAATTGCTTTGAATAGGTAAATCAATCATTTGTCCTTGAGGATCCGCCATTAATCCTCTCATACCTACTAATTGGTGTACCTGAGATGCATTTCCTCTGGCTCCTGAAAAAGACATTAGATAGACTGGATTAGAAGGATCCGTTATCCGAAAATTCGAATTCATTTCTTGTTTCAAATATTCACTTGTAGCATACCATATCTCAACGGATTGGCGTAATTTTTCTACCGCGTGTACAGCCCCATAATAATAGTGTTTCTCCAAAAGAAAACTCTGTTGTTCCGCGTCTTGCACTAACCATCCCTTAGATGGTATTGTTAAAAGATCCTCGATTCCTAATGAAATCGATGTAGTAGTGGCTTGATGAAAGCCCAGAGTCTTTATTTGATCCAGTATATGGGATGTATATCCCATTCCGAAATGATCTATTAATCTGCTAATAAGTCGTTTCATAGCAGTTCCGTCTATCTCTTTATTATGAAAGACCAGATTGGCCCGTTCCGCCATACATAAGTACCCCCTTTTTCGGCTGAGTAGGATTCGACAATTGCTGAGTAGGATTCGACAATGGGCCTGAGTCAGTGATTCGAAAATTTAATTAACTTCCTTTCCTTAATCTCAATCTGGATTCGCGCGGCAAAAATGATGATACTAGCGAAATCGGAATGCCCCCCGAAAGGGAGGGGCATCGCCGAATCTAACTTCCTTGTTTAGATAGTGTATGAATAGGCCTGACTAAATCCTTGTATGGCTTCCTCTATTTCTCTATAAAAAGAAATATGACCAAGAGTGCTTCGAATGTATATAGAACGGATTTCTTTTTTTCTATTTCCCACTATTAGATAGTGGGCATAAATCTCATGATAAGTCCCCAAAGATTCATATTGAACTTCAATCGGAACTTCTCTTGACCCAATGACGCGTTGATCTAGTTTCCATCGGAGCCACAAGGGACTGTCTAAACTGATTCGTTTCTGTCTATAAGCTCCCAGTGCATCATAGGAATTAGAAAAATGGGGTTCTTTATCTTTTGTATACTTATAATTATTATTATTGTAATTTACTTTTTGATTTGGATAGTTTGCGCAACTATTATATCTATTTGCACAAATACCCCGACGGTTTCCAATCGTTAATACATAAAGTCCGATAAGCATGTCTTGGGTCGGTACGCAAATAGGATCCCCAATAGCGGGAGATAGGAGATTCATATGAGAAAACATAAGTAAACGGGCTTCCGCCTGAGCTTCCAAGGATAAAGGTAGATGAACAGCCATTTGATCCCCATCAAAGTCCGCATTGAAACCCTTACACACTAATGGGTGTAAACAAATAGTACGCCCCTCCACTAAAGTAGGTTGGAAGGCCTGTATGCCTAATCTATGCAGGGTAGGTGCTCTATTCAACAGTACAGGATGTCCCCGCATAACTTCTTGAAGTATTTCCCATACAATGGGTTCCTTTTCCCAAATTTTCCTTTTAGCAATCCTGACATTAGAAGTAGCGCGTTTCGTGATTAAATCGCGAATTACAAATAGCTGAAAAAGCTTTATTGCTATCTCTAGAGGTAATCCACATTGATGTAATGAAAGCGAAGGACCCACAACAATGACAGAACGCCCCGAGTAATCGACCCGTTTTCCAAGCAGAGTCTCGCGAAACCTTCCCTCTTTACCTTCAATTACATCTGAAAGTGATTTGTATACTTTATTGTGACCATCCCTCGTTGGTTGCCCGCGGGACCCACTATCAAGAAGTGTATCCACGGCTTCTTGTACCAATTTTTCCTGGCACATTACTAAATCTGCTGGCGCTAATTCACTTCTTTTTAATAGATAGGCAAGGTTGTTGTTCCGACGAATAACTCTCTTATAAAGTTCATTAATATCCGAAGTCACTACTTTATCCCCAGACCTATAAACAATGGGTCTCAATTCGGGAGGAAGAACTGGTAATAAGCACAAAACCATCCATTCTGGTTCTACATTTGTTTGAATAAAATGTTTCGCCAATTGCATGCGTCTAATCAAAAAAACTTTTCTTATTCGTCTTTTTCTATCTTCCCATTCATCTCCACTATACCCCTCGTCTTCTAATTCCTTCCATTCGACCAAGGAATTCTCTATAATAATTCGCAAATCCAAATCTGCTAATTGTTCTCTAATAGCACCTGCTCCTGTCGCAATTTCCCGATTTCGAAATGTTGCAAAGCCTGGGGTAGAAAAAAAGGGAGAAATGCTGTGGTTACAGGATGCAATTTCATCTTCGAATAAACCTCGTAATCGTAAGAAAGTAGGTTTTTTAGCGCTGGGCCTAGCAAAAGAGAAATCGCCGTATACTAGGCCCTCCAATTTCTTAAGGGGTTTATCTAAAAGGTTCGCGATATAACTAGGAAGACCTTTCAAATACCACACATGAGTCGCGGGACATGCGAGTTTGATGTATCCCATTTGATATCTTCGTATCCGAGAATCAACAAATTCTACCCCGCATTTTTGGCAAAATCTTTCCTCTTCGTTTTCAGCTCCGCTCGCTCGAGAATTTCCACAAGCACAAATTCCGCTTTTTATGGGTCCAAAGATTCTTTCGCAAAACAATCCATCTTTTTCTGGTTTATCGGTTTTATAATGAAAAGTAGAGGGCCTTGTGACTTCGCCAACGACTTCCCCATTAGGTAGGTTTTTGTTAGCCCAAGCCTTTATTTGTTGAGGGGAAACGAGTCCAATTTGAAGTTGTTGATGTTTATATTGGTCAATCATAAATAAGAAAAGAATTTATATTTATTCCGATCAAACTTCCTCCCTATTAACCTGGAAGTTCTTCTCAGATACAAGGAAATGATTCAGTTCTAGAGCCAAAGATCGTAGTTCTCGAACGAGCACTCGAAAAGATTCTGGAGGATACTCGTGATTAGGTACTCTTTTTCCCCAGATCGTAGCATTAAGTATTTCTTGGCGAGCTATAAGATGATCAGATTTATAAGTAAGTATCTCTTGTAAAATATGAGCAACACCAAATCCTTCTAAAGCCCAAACTTCCATTTCTCCTACTCGTTGTCCCCCTTGCTTGGCTCTTCCTCTAACGGGTTGTTGTGTAACAAGTGAGTAGGGCCCAGTAGAACGTCCATGGATTTTCTCATCAACTTGATGAATTAATTTTAAGATATAGGACTTCCCTATTAGAACAGGTTGTTCGAAGGGGTCTCCTGTTCTTCCATCAAATATTCTGCTTTTTCCCGGGTACTCGGGTTCAAATACCCATGGATTTTTTGTTTGTTTACTGGCTTCATATAATTCTGAAAACACAAGTTTTCTTGAAGCCTCTTGCTCATATCTCTCATCAAAGGGTGCTATTCTATAATGTTTCTTTAGCAGATCCCCGGCTAATCCGAGCGAGCTTTCAAATATTTGTCCCACATTCATTCGTGAGGGTACTCCTAAGGGATTGAAGACCATATCAACAGGTGTTCCATCTTGCAAATAGGGCATATCTTGCCTGGGCAAAATTTTGGAAATGATCCCCTTATTCCCGTGTCTTCCGGCTACTTTATCCCCAACTTTGATTTCGCGTTTCTGTAAAATATATACACGAACCATTATGTCTAGGGGGTCCCTCTGGATCCATTTCACATCGATAACGCGCCCTCTTCCACCTATAGGTAGTTTGAGAGAAGTTTCTTTTGAAGTGGATACCTCAAGGCCAAATATGGCCCGTAATAACCCAGCTTCCGCGATATACGACGATTCGCTCGCTATCTGAGGCGTTAATTTACCTACTAAAATATCGCCAGTTTCTACCCAGGATCCCAACCTAACAACTCCATTTCTGTCCAAATTGCGGAGTAAATGTTCTTCTAGATGTGGTATTTCTTTAGTAATTTTTTCAGCGGAGCCTTGGCTTGTCGTATCCGTCTGAATTTCATATTTTCGGATGTGAAAAGAAGTATAAATATCCTCATATACCAAACGTTCGCTAATTAGTACTGCGTCTTCAAAATTGTAACCTTCCCATGGCATATAAGCTACTAATACGTTTTTTCCTAAAGCAAGTTCCCCACCAACTGTAGCAGCTCCCTCCGCTAAAATTTGTCCTTTTTTAATGGATTTACCCCGCAGAACCCGAGGTTTTTGGTGCATACAAGTATTTTTGTTAGAGCGCCGATGGGTAACTAAAGGAATACTTATAGTCTTCCCACTACTTGATAAAAGGATCTTGTGACTATCAGTAGAAATGATCTTTCCCTCGCGTTCGGCTATAACGGAAACCCTCGAATCTAGAGCTGTTTGGCGTTCCAATCCAGTTCCAACAATGCACTTCTCGGACCGAGAAAGCGGAACTGCTTGGCGCTGCATATTAGAACTCATTAAAGCCCGATTCGCATCATTATGCTCAATAAAAGGAATGAGAGAACCTCCAATAGAAAAATATTGGAAAGGAAAAATACTTCTAACATGAATCTGTTCCCATGCAATAGTCAGGAATTCTTGACGGTATCTAGCTGGAACAACCTGTTCTTCCTGAATACCCTGATTCAAGGACAAAGAATTTCCTGCTGCTATCATATAATATTCATCTCTATTTGGTGATAAATAAACCACCTGTCTCTCTTTTTTTTCTTTTGCTTTCTCAGATATTTCATAAAAGGGACTCTCTATGGACCCCCACCAGTGGTCAATTCTCGCATGAATAGCTAAGGATCCAGTAAGTCCAACATTGATTCCTTCGGACGTGTCAATTGGACAAATACGCCCATAGTGACTCGGATGAATATCTCGGCTCCGAAAACTTGCAGTTCTCCCCGTCAATCCTCCAGGACCCAAACAACTCACTTTTCGCCCATGAACAGTTTGTGTCAATGGATTGGTTTGATCAAAAACTTGAGATAAGGGGTATGTGCCAAAAAAGGTCTCATAAGTAGTTATTAATAAAATCGAAGTTGAAGTTGGAGTTACCAAAGTTTGTGGAGTCGGTTTCGATTGACGTATGAATACTCTACGGATAGTTTTTTGAACCGCATGTTGTAAACGACCAAGAGCCAGTCCGAATTGATCTTGTAACAGATCCGCAACCGAACGAATACGTTTATTTTTCAAGTGATTCATATCGTCATCGTCAAGTATACCCGTTCCAAATTTCATTCCAATCAAATGATCCGTAGCGGCCAATACATCTCGTGGTAACAAGAATGTATTGTTCTGAGGTATATCAAGATTCAGTCTCCGATTCATATTTCGTCGACCAATCCTTCCTAATTCACATTTTTGTTGAAAAAATTTCTTTTGTAATTCCTCACATAAGGACTCCGAAAATACCAGGTCCCCACCTACACAAGCAAATTGTTGATAAAACTCCAAAATAGCTTTTTCTTTTGACTCAATCCTCTTCTTCTCCTTAGCATTCGGGAAAGATAAGAAAATTTCAGGGTAGGAAACATTATCTAGAATTTCTTTTAGATTCGAACCCATAGCTGATGATAGAACTAGAATAGATATCTTTTGTTTTCTACTCACGCGAGCCCATATCCTTTCTTTTTTATCAATTGCTAATTCCGATCTTCCTCCCCAATCTGATATTATAGTCCCAGTGTAGATAGAAATTCCCTTATGGTCTAATTCCGAGCGGTAGTAAATACCAGGACTTAGCAATATTTGATTGATCACAATTCGGTATATTCCATTTATTATAAAGGTTCCTAAGGAATTCATTATAGGAATGTTTCCAATAGAAATGGTTTGCTTTTGCACATCGAAACCAAAAATTAATCTCGCAGATACATATAATTCGGAAGAATAGGTGAGTGATTCATACACAGCATCCCTTTCTTTTATCGAGGGTTCTAGCAATTGATATCCTTTCGCAAATAATTGAAATGCAATTTCGTGATCTGGATCTTTAATTGTTGGAAACTTCTCAAGTTCTTCTGCCAAGCCTTGATTAATGAACCTACAAAATCCCTCGAATTGGATCTGACTAAATCCGGGTATTGTGGACATTCCCTCATTTCCATTCCGGAGCATCTTAATCTTAAGTTTCCTGTTTATCGAAGAAAAATTCCATTATCAGCTCACTCTTCATCAATCCCTATGGATCGATCTAGCAATTATGGAATCCATATTCTGTTTACTGAATCACATGAAATTCTAGGGAACTCCACATACATATTTCATATATGTATTTCATACATATGAATAGAGACAATTTCGACGAAAGTTCGAATTTGCCAGGGGTACAAATCGAATGAAAATGAATTGATAAAACATTCCTAGAAAAAAATTCTGCCACTTACACTTTATGATACTAATCAGATTGGATGGCAAAGATTTCTCATTTTATCTCCTTTCTATGAATGGGATAAAGCCATAATATAATAATTTATAAGCACTAGAAAATTTGACTTTAGTTCGATTTAGAATAGCACGCTTAGTTTAATTTCAAAAAAGAATAAGAATTTGAGGGTTCTTTTTTGTTTCGTAGTAGTAGAATTGCTAGAAAATATAGGATTTCATTGTAGAATCCTAAAATAAAGTAAGTCCTTTTTTTAAGTACATGCCAATCTAGTTATCCACCTCTCCACATATCCCTGCTTTTATCGTAATTTCACTTGGGTGGGCCAAGATGGTCAGGTCATACTCTATATCAGACCAAATTTCTTTTTTTTATTCAAGATATTTAATGCAATGAAAAATTAAAGCACGATTCCCCATAGAGATATGTACATAAGGGGGATCCATGGATAATAATGCTGTTATGGATAATAATGCTGTTCGGACCTGTAGTTTACCTATACACGGATTAGGCATAAATCCATTCTATTTTATTATGCCATTAAAAGGAAGGGGGGAGAGAATACCGATTTAAGAGTCGTTCACTACTGCAATTCAAAAAAAAAATAGAATTCTAGTTAATGGTTCCAATTTGTTCTGAATTTTGCAGCCTGTGACTGGAAATCCACTTTTTCTCTTTTTTCATCTCAATAGAAAGAAAAGGGAAGTTTTCTAGTGTTAGCAATGTTTGTTTTAAGATAGAATCCATCGAGGAGAATAATCGAAACTGGATTCAAAAAAAGCAGGAATAGATTTTTTGAAAAAGATTGGAAAAAAGTAAGTAGAATTAGATTCAAGATAAAAGAAAGGAGGTTTTAGTAAGAAAACCTGGATGAATACTTGCTCTTTTCTCTATTTTAGATCGGATTTTTTGGCGGCATGGCCAAGCGGTAAGGCAGGGGACTGCAAATCCTTTATCCCCAGTTCAAATCTGGGTGCCGCCTGATCAATAAAATACTTAGGCTTATAGTACTGATCGAACTCAACAAATTCGTACCCTGCATAAGTTGGGGCAAGAGAGTAACTAGGCCTGGCGATACTGGATTTTGAGAATCCATAGTTCTATCCTCAAACTAGGGTTTGTTTTGTCGGTAGTGGCCCAAACGGCTACCAATAAGGATGAGGTTGCGTTTCCTTATTCTTTTATTAATTTTAATTGATTCTTAATTGATTCGATTCGAGAATTAAAAATTACAAGGCTAAGATGTCAGAAATCTTGATATCCAAAGGGCCCCTAAGGGGCATTCTTTTTTTTTCAATCTAAGATTGAAGAAGGGACTCCACGAAGGAATATCAAGACTTCCTAATTATCATACATTTTATTTATCATACATCTTATGCTACCTACATACACTAAAGTAAGGGCTACTGATTCTGTCGAGAATCAGATTGAATAGGCTGATCAAAAATCAATTTCGGAGTTGTGGATAAAGTCTCCTCATTCTTTCATAGAATGATAGAAGGGCTGTAGGGTTTAGGTTAAAAATAAACATAGGCAAGGTAGGTATCCAATAAATATTTATCTATCCTAATTTTATGGTATATTCTGACGTCCTTTGCTTATAAAAAAAGGGTAACAAAAGGAAGAAAAAATCTTCCTATTCCCGCGTCTTCTATTCAGGACATCATCCCCGTACTCTTTTTTAAGGAAAAGGGCTATGTATCGTATTTATACTTAATGCTCTCCAATTCTACCAGAAATCCTATAAGAATTTGTTAGGAGTAAATTCCTTGAACTGATTCATCCATAGCGTTAGGGCAGAATCCCTTTTTGACTCTGTACCCTTGATTCCACTATGATTATTGATCAATAGTAGAATAATTCCTTCATAGAAATAGGAGACATAATTTACATGGATATAGTAAGTCTCGCTTGGGCTGCTTTAATGGTAGTCTTTACATTTTCTCTTTCACTAGTAGTATGGGGGAGGAGTGGACTCTAGGGATACTACTAATTGATTGAGTAGTCGAATTGTTGTATCAACTTTTTTCTTTAATTGATCGTTTTGCATTAATCATTTTGCCAAACTTTATTCTTTCTCTCTTTCTTTAGTTTTGTTTCACTCCTGTACCTGTAAGAAACTCTTGTAAGAAAGAGTCGTTCTATTCTACTATATAGAAATAGAAAGAGCGATTACAGCAATTCAAAATTTCTACTAGAAGTGACGAATGGTTAAAAAAGTTCTATACATAAGAAAATTAGACTTTCTTCCACGGAGCTATTCACAACATATCGCACACTTTCCATTTGTTTTATATTCTTTTCTTATTCTTAGAATAATTTTTATGCTCTTTTGAAGCATCTCGCCGCATGTTTAAGCATGAAAGATTCGCTGGTTTTTTCCTTTTACTTTTTTTCTTTTACTTTTTACTATAGTCTATTCTCATATTATTTTTCTCTCCCTCCATGGATTCTTTCGTGAAGAATTGTCTTCGATTTTTTTATTTTGACTTGATTGAAATTAAGTGGATGCAGTGAAAAAAGAAATTGAATTAGACTACTATTTCAATCTACTAATCTATTCTATGTAGATTCAAGATAATATAATAGAAAGACTCTAAAGTGTCGTAGAAAAAACTATATGTAGTTCTTTCTACCACACTTTATGATTCCAACCAGATCCTTTCATTTAAGACTTGGATTTTTATTTTATTTAATCCCTTTTTCATTTCTTCAATGATTAATTGGAATTCCAATTAATCATTTTGGCTGACTGTTTTTACATAAATAATAAGTAAAAAGGCAGTAGGAACTAGAATAAACAGTGCAGTAGCAATAAATGCGAGAATATTGACTTCCATAACCTCTTTATTTTTTTCACAATAACTCGGGATGTAATCCCATGGAGAGGAAAAAGGGGTATCCTGTAAATTCAAGGGGAGGACTTGCATTCTGATAATACTGAATCAATTCAATATTATGAATATCGGATCTATCAAATCAATTCATGGTTGAGAGTGGAATAGTATAACATAGGAAGATCCACTTTTTCTTTTCTATATCTATAACCCACGATCTTTCTTATCTTATCCAATTTCCCTTCCTTTTTCTTATAGTTATACATACAATTATGTATGTATGTATTATATGACCGACTTTCTATGGGTCACATAGACATCCAAATAAGCAGTAGAAGTAGAAGTGAGATTGAGAAAAGAGGGCTTAAATAAAAAAAAATCGAATATTTTAATTAATTTAGGAAAAAGGGCGTTTGCTTTGCTTGGTTTTTCTTTTATTTTATTAAGTTACTATCAATATCCACTTTTGGGGTCTAAAGATGAGAACAGATCCATAAAATAAGGAGTCCGCAAATGGAATGAAAATGAGATAGATTCTTTCCAATTAGTCATTGAACATACACAAACAAAGTTGGAACTACAAAATGGAGGGGGCCTGGTTTAATCCAAAAAGTAAAGTACTAATTATATTCAATTAAATTCACTGTCTATGTCTAAGAAAAAACGAATACGATTTATGTATGGATTTCGGTAAAATACCGGTACTCTATTCCATAAGAGTCGAATAGGAAGTTAAGATGAGGATGGTATCATCATAAGGATAGAGTAATATCCTAAATTATACTAATCCAAGTATGATATGTATGTCTTTCCTTATCAACCGGGAGTAGTGAAAAAAAAAATTCCTATAGGCCTCCCCTCCCTCTTTAATGAGAAATGCGAAATAAAAAAAGTGAAATAAGGGTGCCCCATAGGTATTTGATCTTCTCTCCTGCCCCCCCTTTTTCATGGAAAAAGGAAAGATGAATTTCTCCATTCATTGAACCCTAGTTCGGGACTGACGGGGCTCGAACCCGCAGCTTCCGCCTTGACAGGGCGGTGCTCTGACCAATTGAACTACAATCCCCGCGGGGTGTATGGCATACCTATTCTTAAATAGAACCATAAGAAGATTCGATTCGCCTGTCGTACTCTAAGAAATAGACGAATCATATACTACATACCCACATATCATATGTGGGTATAGTGAGAGTGACATAACTAGTATGTCGCGATTTTTTATCGCTAAAAATGGATGATAATCCACCTTTCATTTCAATAAGAAAAACTCTTTTGTTTGTAAAAAAGGAATGAGAGAGATATGGATTAGAAAGAAATTTCCCCCTTTCGCTTTATCCTTTATTTCTATGGATCAGACATTTTATTTTATGGAAGAAAAACAAATGGATTTAGTTCATATTCACGAAGCCCTAGATTTTTGGGCCGAGCTGGATTTGAACCAGCGTAGACATATCGTCAACGAATTTACAGTCCGTCCCCATTAACCGCTCGGGCATCGACCCAGGAAGAATTTATTCTAGGGTTTTTTAGAATCTATGATTAACCTCCTTTCATAATACTCCCTACCCCCAGGGGAAGTCGAATCCCCGCTGCCTCCTTGAAAGAGAGATGTCCTGAACCACTAGACGATAGGGGCATCACTTCACTAGACGATAGGGCCATATACAACCGCTCGTCATTATACTATAATGATAGTATGAGCAGTTTTTTGGAATTGTCAATATACTCGAAGAGTATAACTAGATCCAAAGCAAAGAGTCTTTCCTACTTTTCTGTTATGCTTTCATAGGATTTTTTTTAGTTGATGGTTAGGTTAATTCACGGATCATTCCCTACTTTTTAGGGAAATTCATTTAAAGGGTATAGAATAAGAATAGATTAATAAAAGGGATTCTAGATTAGTTCAGTACAGGTAGTGATTTGATTGATCTAACAGGAAAAAGAGTCCAATTTGATTTCTTTTTTGTAATTTCCACCCCGTGCTTCGTTTAGCGTTCAGACCAAAAATGCATGCATCCCACACTAAGTCATAAAATTCAAGAAAAAATAGAGAAATTTTCAAAAACAAAGAAAAAAAAGTGAATAAATAATAAATTTAGTAGAAAAGTACTTTATCGGATTCGAACCGATGACTTACGTCTTACCATGGCATTACTCTACCACCAAATAAAAAGCCCTTTATCGGATTTGAACCGATGACTTATGCCTTACCATGGCATTACTCTACCACTGAGTTAAAAGGGCTTTTTATTCAATTCAAAAATTAGCCACTTTGATTTCTCATTATGAGTCTACTGCATAATGTACATAATATATGTATATATAGAGATATATGTAGAGATTATATATGTATATATCGAGATATAGAAGTTTATTCATGGCGAGGTTCAAAATCTTGAGAGTTCAAAATCTTGAGAAAATCAAGAAAAATAAGAAAATCTTTCATATTCTCTCTTATCACTTGCACAAAGTAGAGGTTTTTTTCTTTTTTTATATAAAAAAATACATATAATAAAATACGTGAAGAGAGAGTTGACACAATAAAAAATTATTATTAGTATCCGATATACTTGAAGAGGGTAAGTTCATAGGTATGTAAACATGATCTCGGACGACTCACCAAACCAAAGCCCAGAAGTTCTATTTTTTAGAAGAGGAGAACAAATATGTATCAATTGTTGAATCGGATACAACAATGGGCAAAAAAAAAAAGGCCAAAGGGGCAATAAGAGCTGCTGTTAAAAAAACGGTAGACTTTGTTTTTTTTTATCTTTAGGCTATTGACTTTTCACGTGCTCAGAACGTTCTGCAGAATTAGGGACTTTTTTCTTCTATTGGCTGATCTTATGATGAGAACTTTCTCCATTTATGTTTTATTTCTTCTAATTCTAATTGGGTAGGGTATAAAGGAATTCGCGCTCTTCATATACCCATATGGTTGGGTATTAATTTTCAGTGATATACTTCTTGTCTGTTTTGGTGAGAAATTGAAACTATTTTTAACAGGCATCTCTTAGAAAAACCTTCGAGTTCAAAACTTTTCAATTTTTCTTAAAAAGTTTTGGACGGATTTGTTGAAGCGATTTTTAACAGGTACCCCTTCCAAGGAAGGGGGGTACTTTAATATTCTCAAGGGATTGTGGTTGGTGCATTTTGAACAAACTATGTTGGAGTTTTAGCAACAATTTGCTTGTAAAAAGTGGGCAGTCGAATTTATACTGCAGAGTATAAAAATTATTCTACTGCCTGCCCAACAAAAAATAATAAACCATACCCTACATACCTAACTCCTCCTGGCTATGGGTTTTCTGTTTCCGAAGATTAGGAAAAAAGGAGGATTCTGGAACCCTAAAGGTTCGATGGTATATGGATATGGAAAATATAAGATTCCCGATCCTAGCGGGAAAAGGAAGGGAACAGATACCCAATATGATTCTTGGGAGGAACATTTGGTAATGGTCTTGGTCCTCTATGCTCTTTTTTATGTGTTCTTAGTTCTATTCATCTTCTTTGATTCTTTTAAACAAGAATCTAATAAACTAGAATTGAGTGGAAAAGAGGAGAAGAAATTGGTAAATGGAGAGGATCGACTAACCAGAGACATTTAGGATCTTCTTTACATCAGGTAAATCCGTCGGGTCCTGTCCGCTTCTCCGTTTAAGTTACGACTCTTTGTTTCTTGCTTCTCTCAAGCCATAGGGAAAGTCTATGATGAATTTTTAAAATGCATCTCACTCTTTCTCTAGGGCTCGGACTTCATGATAAGTGGGGGAAGAAAGAAAACATCTTCCCCAATTTCTTTGTTCAGAATTGAACAAAAAAGAAAAGGAAGAAAGGGATTTATGGGGGCAGTGCTGCTCCCTATATCTCCTAGTGTATATTGTAGGAATAATCAAACTATTCCTTAGAGCAGTCTGGCACACTTACGTCCTCGCAAAACAAATAATGATCATTGTAGTCGTAACCGTAGAATACGAACCTAATCGAAATGCATACATTTGTCTCATACACTATGGGGATGGTGAGAAGAGATATATTTTACATCCCAGAGGGGCTATCTAAACCCTAAAGCTAAAGTAAAGGCCCGCGATCGAAGTACCAACAGCTCACTGTCATGAACCTTCTCCATTTGATTCAATAAGGGGGAATTAGCCTCCTTCTCGAATGGCTACCCTTGACAAAGGGTAGCGTTGGTATCATAATCTACATGTAGCGGGTATAGTTTAGTGGTAAAAGTGTGATTCGTTCTATTAATAACTGAATTTGAAATGATATACTTAAGGCGTCCTTAAGTTTTTTATATTCCGATGAAAACTTTAGTTCTTATAAAGGATTTAATCCTTTTCCTCTCAATAGCATATTGAGGAAGAATATACATTCTCGCGATTTGTACCCAAAAACTAATTGAAATTGCATCCAAAATACAAATTGGATTATGAGTACAGAGTCGCGAAGCATAATTTTGCATTGGATTAAGTATTCCAATTTTTAAAATATGAGTAAAGGATCTATGGATGAAGATACAAAAAAGTTTATTTCCAATCGTAACTAAATCTTCTTTTGTTAAAAAAGGAAATGGAAGCCAAATAGCTAAAAAACGGTAGTTTTGGTTTACTAGAACCATCAGCATATTGTTTCAGCTCGGTGGAAACCTAATTCTTTTCCTCAGGATCTCTTGAATGAAATTAGGGAACGAAGTAAGTAGATTAGATAGATTTAGTAGAATTTCTATCTCCTACTCTATAGGGATCATCTAGAAAGCGGAGAGCTTTGGTTCCATTCAGATAGAAAAGCTGACATAGATGTTAAGTGGTGAGAATATCCATAAAGGAGCCGAATGAAATCAAAATTTCATGTTCGGTTTTGAATTAGAGACGTTAAAACTAATCAACCAACGTCGACTATAACCCCTAGCCTTCCAAGCTAACGATGCGGGTTCGATTCCCGCTACCCGCTCCATTCTGTATAAAAGGACTATTCTATTTGTCTAGACATGGTAGAGTCCTGTATTCAACCTTTTTCGTCCACCAGTTTCCGTCCCTCCAGAGCGGAGTAGAGCAGTTTGGTAGCTCACGAGGCTCATAACCTTGAGGTCACGGGTTCGATTCCCGTCTCCGCACTTAGCAGTCTGTATAAAAGGACTATTCTATTTGTATAGAGTAGAGGGCTGGGCGGTATCCAACCCTTTTTTATTCATTAGTTCCCGGCCCTAAAGGGCCAAATGGAGCAGTTTGCGAAGTCACTTGCCCCTACAAGAAGAACTCTCAAGGCTCCTTCCTACCCTGCAGAAAAGAAAAAAGAAATGAAAGAAAGGCACAGTCTACCTCCCTTCCCTTTAAAAGGAGTTTGCCAGTTGTTTGTCTCGGTGAATCCCCAATTTAGGGAGCCCTGTTGGCGAGTTCGATTCCCGCCTCCGGAGCCCCTTTTTTTGAGTGGGGTGCAAAAGAAGGGTAAGATAGTAAGGGATACGGTACTAGACTAACACCTACTTAATTTAATATAAGTAGTTAAGTAGTCAACTAGACTAAATTTTTTATCATAGTACCTTACTAAATTAAGCTGGCGAGCGGCGGGAATCGAACCCGTATCTTCTCCTTGGCAAGGAGATGTTTTACCATTGAACTACGCTCGCTACGGGATATATTTTATAGGGTATATCCGCCTGGGTCGACCGTCTATGTCTGGGTCGACCGTTTCATTTTCTATTATATTAGAGTTTTCTTTTTTTTAATTGTCTGTCAATCAATATTCTAATGGCAATGGAATTTCATAATAATGAAAGAGAAGAGGTAGCAATTCGGAACGCAAATTGCATTTTAATGCGTCTCACAATTCCAATTTTTTCGAAGAAATGGCCTTTTTATTTATTTTGTATCGGGCTACTAAATACTAAACAAATTTAAGAAATGAGAGAATTCAGAATAGCTACCAGAAAGACTAGTCCAATCCATAATGATGTACCGGAAAATACAACGTTTTTATTATTTGACCAACCATCAGGAGAAGCAAATACAAGGGGTACACTAATTACTAACACTGAGGAAGTCGCAATT